AAATGTGTCCGAAAAAGAAGAGCAAAGCAAACGAAGCATGCCCAAAGGTAAACCAACCCCTTGGACTGCTACGAAAAACACCATCGGATTTCAAAGTAGCACGGTCTAATTCAAAAATTTCACCCAATTGAGCACGTCTAGCATATTTTTTCACAGTAGCAGGGTCACTATAACTGACTCCATTTAGTTCGCCGCCATAGAACTCAACAGTTACACCTACTTGTTCGACACTATATTTTGATTCTGCCCGTCTAAAAGGAACATCAGCTCTAACAATTCCGTCCCCATCGACCAAAACAACTGGAAATGTTTCAAAAAACGTCGGCATACGACGTACAAAAAGTTCATGCCCCTCTTTATCTCTAAAGATAGGATGTCCTAACCACCCAACAGCTATTCCATCCCCGTTGTCCATTGAACCCGCTCTGAATAATCCCCCTTTTGCCGGATTATTACCGATGTAATCATAAAAAGCTAGTTTTTCAGGAATTTTAGACCAAGCTTCAGATAAACTTTGATTTTCGGCTAAGCCAGCACCAATTCTTCGATATATTTCTTGTTGGAAGTATCCTTGATCCCATTGATAGCGCGTCGGACCAAACAATTCAATCGGGGTAGTTGCTGAACCATACCACATAGTTCCAGCAACTACAAAAGCTGCAAAAAAGACAGCAGCAATACTACTGGAAAGGACGGTTTCAATATTTCCCATACGTAACCCTTTGTATAGGCGTTGGGGCGGACGAACACTAAGATGAAATAGGCCTGCCAATATGCCTAAGGTCCCTGCTGCAATATGGTGAGAAGCTATTCCTCCCGGAACAAAAGGATCAAAACCTTCCACACCCCACGCTGGATTTACGGCCTGTACCCTTCCAGTTAATCCATAAGGATCGGACACCCATATTCCAGGGCCATACAATCCTGTTACATGAAATGCACCAAAACCAAAGCAAGCTACCCCTGAGAGAAATAAATGAATTCCAAAGATTTTAGGCAAATCCAAAGAGGGTTTTCCTGTACGTTCATCAGTAAATATTTCTAGATCCCAATACACCCAATGCCAGATAGCTGCCAAAAAACACAAGCCAGAAAACACAATATGTGCCCCGGCCACACCTTCGTAACTCCAAATACCCGGATTCGTTACAGTCCCTCCTGTGATACTCCAACCGCCCCACGAATTCGTTATTCCTAAACGAGTCATGAAGGGTATAACGAACATACCCTGTCTCCACATTGGATCAAGAACAGGATCAGAGGGATCAAAAACGGCTAATTCGTATAGAGCCATCGAACCGGCCCAACCAGCAACCAGAGCTGTATGCATTATATGGACAGCAATCAAACGACCCGGATCATTCAATACGACGGTATGAACACGATACCAAGGCAAACCCATGGAAATACCCCTTTATCAACGAAAAATAGACACAATGTAACTTTATTGCATTGAAAAAAGCTATGCTATGGACCCCCTTTTTTAGGGGATTCTCTCGGGGAAAGCATTAATATTTGTTTGATGCTTTGCGTAATAATTACTTTTAGTAATAATGAAACTTTTTTGTTCGTAGGAACAAAAAGAAGCAGATCTATTCTATACCCGATAAGTAACAATACGCAATGGTAAGGGGTTGATACCATTTTATATGGGTGAATCTATATATATTTGTTCATCATTCAAAGGACTCGTTTGGAAGAATTTTCCTTAATTCATTTTGTCTTCTTTTTTTTTTTTTATTTTATGAACTTAGTTAATCTATGGATAAAATGGGATAATAAAATCAATAGCATTAGGCCACTAAACCCACTGTTACGCTTTCACATCAAAGTGAGATATAGTACTTAATTTTTCTTTTATTTAATGCCTATTGGTGTTCCAAGAGTACCCTTTCGAAGTCCTGGAGAGGAAGATGCATTGTGGATTGACGTATAGTGCGACTTGTCAGATATATTGGGCATACGGTATTTCCCCGTTCTCTTCCCCGATCGAGATATTCCCTCTTTCGCCCGAGAAAGATTGATTCAATTATCAAAAATTTGGAGCGTGAAGTGCAATTAGATCCATTTTTTAGGGAGGGTATACGGATTAATATTATCAATTAGAATAATTTATGGTTGGCTTGGTTAGACCAATTAAATGAAGTATCCAGGCTCCGTTTAGAAAAAAACCAATTGGTAATAAATATATTTAATATATTTATGATTACGACTTAATATCATATTTATATCATATTTTAGTTATTTCGATTTATTTAGATATTTAGAAATAAAAGTGATGCTAATCAATCGAGTAATATGATGAATGCGTTGAATATTTGTTGGAAGACATGAAATGAATAAAAAAAAATAGGGAAGTCGTAGCAAAAGGACGTGGTATTGGGGCATTTGTCCTATATGTACAAATCCAAATCGGGCGGATCTTTACGCGGAGTAGAGCATAAACCTAAAAAAATTGAAGAAGCCCAGTCAGGAACAAGAAAATTACATCGCGATTAAAATTGTATCTCGATGAAACAATACATCAATGAGAAGTTAGTCAGATAAGCTTAGCAATTTTTTTAGATAAACAAAACAGGCCAAAACTCATCTTTCGTGAAAAATGAAAGAAAAGTCCATTTTATCTATTTTATTTTTATTAAGTTAAGTTATAAGTTAAAAAACCTGTTATGAAAAAAAAGCTAGAATCTACACATTGATTCTCTTTTTTCATGATTTTTGTTGAACCGTATGCATCAAAAGGTGCATGTACGGTTTCTAAGGGATACCATTTTATCCCAATCAACCGACTTTATCGAGAAAGATTACTTTTTTTAGGCCAAGGGGTTGATAGCGAGATCTCGAATCAACTTATTGGTCTTATGGTATATCTCAGCATAGAGGATGATACCAAAGATCTTTATTTGTTTATAAACTCTCCTGGCGGGTGGGTAATACCCGGAGTAGCTATTTATGATACTATGCAATTTGTGCGACCAGATATACAGACAATATGCATGGGATTAGCCGCTTCGATGGGATCTTTTATTCTTGTCGGAGGGGAAATTACCAAACGTCTAGCATTCCCTCACGCTCGGCGCCAATGAGTTTTTTATTTGATTTGAGAGAAAAAAGAAAACTATGCCTTCGCTCTATATGAATATTTAAGTAATAATAGCATGGCACTTCGAATTCGATATGAGAAATGTTTTTTATTTAAACCGTTAGATTACGTATCGAAAGAGTAGTATGAGATAAAAAGGCATTTTCGAGTTTAGTCAATCCGTCGGGAGGCCTATTTCAGCGTCACAAACTTTTTTGTTTTCACACCAGGGGGCTAACAATATTTAGGTTATAAAAGAATATAAAAATAAATCTTGTTTTTTTATTTGAAAAAAAAAAAAGAAACTTTGGGATTGCTAAATAACAGACGAAATAAATATATAAAGCAACGGAACCATCATAGTATTTTTATAGTATTTTTGAACTACTACAAAAGGAAGGGCGGTTATTGGATTATTTACCAACCTGAGTCTGATAGACTCTATCATTTTTTTTTCTATTTCTTCAATGTAAGTAAGGTAAAAGTAAATTCCATTATAGAGCCGTATGCAATGCGCAAAAAATGCCTGTACGGTTGTTCAATTATATCTTTTTTGATTAGTCTTTATCTACTCACCTTTCACTTTCATTATGCGAGTATAGAAGAAACATTTTTTATGTTATATCATAGATTATATCATCAGGGTAATGATCCATCAACCCGCTAGTTCTTTTTATGAGGCACAGACGGGAGAATTTGTCTTGGAAGCGGAAGAGCTGCTGAAGCTGCGCGAAACCATCACAAGGGTTTATGCCCAAAGGACAGGCAAACCCTTATGGGTTGTATCCGAAGACATGGAAAGAGATGTTTTTATGTCAGCAACAGAAGCCCAAACTCATGGAATTGTTGATCTTGTAGCGACTGAATAAAAAAAAAACAAGGATTTCACATGAATTCGTGATTTGATATTTTATCTTCTTACCGAATTTACTATTCTATTTATATCTATTACTATTCTATTTATAAATTTCTTAATATAGAAATTTATAATATAGAAAAAAAAAAAAAGAATTTCTAAGGATCCGGTTAAGATCGATCTAAACCAGCCCATTATATATATATGATTCAACATGCCAACTATTAAACAACTTATTAGAAACACAAGACAGCCAATCAGAAATGTCACGAAATCCCCCGCTCTTGGAGGATGTCCTCAGCGACGAGGAACATGTACTAGGGTGTATGTGCGACTCGTTCAGACCGTGGACTAGGATAAAAGAAAGAAAACAATTGATCCAGTATCACCAATCCGTACCAGTGAGTAGGATAGAATGGACGAACTCCATTGAATATTCAATAACTTAAAAAAAAAGATCTATCCTTCGATTGGGGTATCAAATGTATGGTTCCCGTTGGTGCAAATCCAATCACCTCAATTTTAAATTTAAGATGAGAAAGGATTCCCCATTGATAGCAAATGGTATTCATTAAGCAGGGGAAATCTTATTTTAAAAAGTCAAAATTTTAGGCCTTATTCTTGAAACAACGGACTAATAGGGTCAGCTACTCAGCAAATCTTCATAATTAAATACCGTTACTGTATAAATAGATCTCGTTGTGAAAGACCTAGTACTAGATAATTTTTGGTAGAGCCAAAGGATGTGAACTGTACAAGTTAACAATAACATTCATTAAATGAAGGAAGGGCTCCGGTGTATAGAGAGGACCTCGCCGTTTAAGAAGTAACCATAGAAACGATGGAACCCACTAGAATCTATTTTTATTTATTACTTTTTATTTACTATGTGTTTTTGATACCTAGTATCAATACAATTTTTATTTCTATTTTATTTCTAGGCGAAATGCCTAAAAAAAAATCGTGGTCGGGAAGGTTAGAGTAGCAAAAGCCATTGGAATTTTTATTTTATACATTGGAAGAATCCGTTTTGTTATTAATAGACTAGGACACGGGAAGGGAATAACTGAAAGAAAGGAAATCAATTAGTTATTCATCAAAGTTTCATTTATTCAATGACCAGAATTAAACGAGGGTATATAGCTCGAAGACGTAGAACAAAAATCCGTTTATTTGCATCAAGTTTTCGCGGGGCTCATTCAAGACTTACTCGGACTATTACTCAACAGAAAATAAGAGCTTTGGTTTCGGCTCATAGGGATAGGGGTAGACAAAAGAGAGATTTTCGTCGTTTGTGGATCACTCGTATAAATGCAGTAATTCGAGACAATAAAGTATACTTTAGTTATAGTAGATTAATAAACAATCTGTACAAGAAACAGTTGCTTCTTAATCGTAAAATACTTGCCCAAATAGCTATATTAAATAAGAGTTGTCTTTATATGATTTCCAATGAGATCATAAAATAAAGAGATTGAAAGGAATCCGTTGGAATGGTTTAAACGGAGTTCCCTGGAAAATGAACTCTGGGAAGGTAGAGTAGAAATTAGTATAATAAAATATGAAATCGTCATCAAAATGAAGAAACACGTTCAATAAAAAGTATTTCTTATACTTCCCCTATTTTTTTTTTTCAAATGACACGACAATCAAATCTGGATTTCCTATTTTTAGAAAAAAATAGCGTCAATCCACATTTGAGTTTGGATTGGAATTTTTTTGATTCAATTCAAGAGTCATCCTATTTTTTTCTGGTTCGAAGACCCGGAGTTCTAGTGGTTGACTCGCTTCTTTCAAATTGTTTCTCATTATTAAGAAAAGGTAACGGAGATAAAATACGAGCTTGTTTTATAGCAATAGTAATTAATCGTTGTTGTTTTAAGGTCAATCGATTCACTCGTCTAGATAATATTTTTCCTTGTTCGCTAATAAATCGACTAATTAAACTCATGTTTCTATAATCAATTCGATCCCCCGATTGAATCGGAGGCAAACGCCTACGAAAAGATCGCTTGGATTTCAGAAAGATTCGCTTGGATTTATCCATGGTTTGTTTATTCCTTATCCTAAAGAAAAGACCCGAATCCTATTTCTTAATTATCCATCACAGTTGATCTGATCGAAATAGGATTTGGTTTGTTTATATTTAAATTAATATATATTAGATATATCTAATATGTCATTTTTAATCTTCCTTGGAACGGAAAACTGACACACGAGCGACCGGTTCGATCTATTTCTTTATCTCCCCGTGAATCGTATGTTTGTAACAACAGGGACAGAATTTTTTCAATTCCAATCGACTAGGCGTATTATGTCGATTCTTTTGAGTAATATATCTGGAAATGCCCGTTGATTCCTTATTAACACGATTTCGAACACAACTGGTACATTCCAAAATCACCGTTACTCGGACATCTTTACCCTTGGCCATGAGCCTCCTTTGGTTTTTGATTCATTCAATTCTTTAATTTTCCGATCCGAAATGAGGAAGAAGAAAGGAACAAAAAAAACAGGTAACTCTAAATCTAATTATGAAAGAAAGATTTCGTTGCAATAAATCAATATAAATCAATATAGTAAAAATAACAATATAGTAATAAATTAAGTAATATAATGATTTCTAGCTATATTACTAGATTTAGAATTTTAAATTGCCGAACAGCATTTCATTTTTATTTAAGTATCTTGTATGATATTGTTGCCCCAACCATCACATTTCACTCTATTTTTTATTAATTTTATTAAAATTTGAGCCTGGCCCGAGTTACTAGTTTCAACGAGGGGAACCCCCCCCCCCTTTTTTTTTTCGAATATATATTCGAAAAAAAAAAAGAAGGGAAGGGATTAGTTACAGATATTTGATTCTATCTCTAATCCTTTCCCCCCCCTACCATAGCAATAACAAGAATTAAAAAAAGGGGAATATCAACGCATCCGGAAAAAAACGATTGATCTCTATCAATAAACCTGCTAAAGATCCGAACCATAGAGTACTTACTACCGGTGCCACGGAGAGATATGTTTTTAGATCTCGCATTTTAAATTCTCCTCCTTCTTTATTATTTCTAATATATAATGGTAATACATATATAACCAGATGTGTATATGTACTTAATGATTGGCCACTTTTATTTATACGCGGAATCCCTAATTCAAGTTGAAATGTACAAAATAAATTGTACTCTTTTATTTAATCTTAAAAGAAATAAATATGCGCCTTTAGGCTAGAAATTTGCGAAAAAGACTCATTTTTTTACAGGATCTCATATTTATTTCATACTTTAATATAATAGAAATAGAATAGAAGTCCTTTACTATTTTTATTTAGTATAATTCTATTTATTTGAAACCAAAACGAAGAAATGACAAGATATTTATCTATATCAATGGAAGAAATAAAGATATGGAAAACAAAACCGGGATTCTCTACAATGACACTGTAGACCAATTGAAAGGGATGTAGCGCAGCTTGGTAGCGCGTTTGTTTTGGGTACAAAATGTCACGGGTTCGAATCCTGTCATCCCTACCTATTACTTCTCTTCTGAACAGTAACGGGGA